TACAAAGAGACCCGCCTACAGTCAAGTTTTTAGTGAACTTCTGAAAGATAGATATTTTATTTATGATAAGTTTCTTTCTTTCCTATCTCCCATCCATCTATTTTATTTAGTTATTCACTAGAGCAATTATGATATTGAAGTCGATCCGGGGCAAGTGTTCGGATCTATTATGACATAACGATTAGGTGCCCAAGGGACCCTTTTCGCGAAAAATCTTTTCCCGGCGTGACGAAAAAACAATTTTTTGCAACCGAGTCTAGTGTATTTCTATCTGAATATAGAAAGAAATGCTCATATGAATCTACTTTCATATTTCATAGAACATAATATCCTATTCTTTTTTTACAAATCACAAGACCTCATTCGTTAGAATTAATAAGATACAACGAAGGTATCTTTTATTAGTTCTACTCTGTACGGTATCTGTATCATTTATCTTTATAAGATACCATACAAAATAGAATGATTTTACAAGGAAGGGCTATAATGAAATTCTTGATTGTATCTTCTCATATCATGGTAACGATCTATTTTATTTGATTGATAGACCCAAGAATCAATTTAAATGAATTAACGAGTGGTTTTATTCGAAACGCCTCGTGATCTTCAACCAATTATGTGCTTCAATATAATTACCTGGAGTAAGCGCTATAGCTTGTTTCCAATACTCAGCAGCTTGATCGGACCAAGCCTCCGCAATTTCAGAATCACCCTGTAGAATGGCCTGTTCTCCCCGGTTGGAATAGGTGGGTCAATTCCTTCCCTTAGAACCGTACTTGAGAGTTTCCTACCTCATACGGCTCAGCAATCGATTCTTTTTGCGGTCTCATCTCAATTTACCCTATACTAACTGAATTAGATTTATGAGAAATCTATCCCATTTTTCTTGGATTAACCAGAAGAAGTTAATTACATAAGTTTCAAATTCTAATTTTGATCAATAATTAGTTTTAGCTTTTCTCCCACCTTCAGAAAAATGAAGCATAGATATCCCCTATATCGTTAGAATTTTCTGAAAGGTAACTATCTCGGTTTCATATACGAAATTTATATAGAATCTTTGAAAAAGAGACTTTCTTCCATAAGAAAAAAGAACTTACTATCTTTGGGATCTGATGCTACACCGCTGCTCAATACTTTAGTAGCTCGACTCTATTACATAAGTTGATTCCTAACTTTATATCTCATATCATGACATAAGGTAAGCAGTTCTTAACTGTATCGACCCAAAAGCTCGCTAATTGATCTTTACGGCGCTTTCTTTATCAATTCGATCCTTTATCCATAGAGTATAGTATGTAGGCCGTACCTATTTCTTCCTATTTTTTTTGTTATCATGAAGTTTCTTTCCTTGCTACAGCTGATAAAAATCGTTGCTTTGGACGATGCATATGTAGAAAGCCTATTTTTTCTAGTATTGACTAGCCAATTTGATTTTTTTTTCCTTCTTTCTATAGTGGAGATAGTCGCACGTAATGACAGATCACGGCCATATTATTAAAAGCTTGTGGTAAAAAAGGGTTTCGTTCTAGTGCCCGGAAATAATATTCCAAAGCCTTTGTATGCTCTCCGTTACTTGTGTGTATAAGGCCTATGTTATAGAGTATATAACTTCGATCATAGGGATCAATTTCTGGTCGCGTAGCTTCATAATAATTCTGTAAAGCTTCCGCATAATTTCCTTCGGATTGAGCCGACATTCGTTACGGTCGTTCATTTTATTCAAAAAATCTCCGTTCCAGAACCGTACGTGAGATTTACATCTCATACGGCTCCTCCCTTCTGTGCATAGTACTAAGGGGAATAGGCCATGGAATCAAAATTTCCCTATTCTCATTATGAACTGGCAGGAGCTGGTATTTTTACAAGAAATCTCTAGCCATCCTTCCCGCAAGAGGTTTTTTCTTAACACCAATCGTATTAGTGCTAGATAGAAATGAAAACTCCAACGATTTCTTTGTCCTCAACGCCTACTATTTCGGGGAATTAGTCACTTCAACGATCTTTGATGGTTATACGGATATCCAAAGTACAAACGAGATGGATGTTTGTTGTCCCAACCATTCTTGTTAGTCCCGATACCGATAAGGAAAAGGATAATTTAAAACAAAGTTTTCGTATTGTTGATTCCTAGTGTAGTGTTTCTTCCCTTATGCCGCCTATTGGTATGGTACTCGTGGAGTAGGATTAACCCACAATCGCAATACAGAACCTATAGGTGTAACCTTTCGTTCAATACTAAAATCGACAATTAATTAAAGTATCTGAGGCTGGATCAATCGAGGATACACGACAGAAGGAATTGTTCTATCTCCACAAACTTTACCTTCACTAAGCGTAGCTTTATTTCAATAATTTGGTTCTTTCTATTCCGAACCATGTTTTTTTCTCGTAAGACTAAAGTGAGGGCTAAAAAAAAAAAAAACAAGAAAAAGGAATCAAATCACACCATCTCTATAATAGGTAAATGCCCTTTTTTCCCCTGAAGTTGTCGGAATTA